CGGCCCAGACTGACTTACTAATAGGATACCCTGATACGTTACAGAATTTTGCTTTAACCAACGATCCAATCAGAGGAAAAATTGGGACTATTGTATCGAATCTCTTAATAGCAGTATCGATCATAAATGAATTCTCTAGCATTTGACTCCTTATCACCCAAGGAGTTAGTCGTACACCTGAAAGATAGCCCAGAAAATAGAAAGAATGATTGGATAATTCATTTATATGGATCCTACCCGGTTGAGACCATAAGTGAAAATGACATTGCCAGAAATTGACAAGGTAATATTTCCATTTCTTCATCAGTAAATTAGTACACCTTGAAGCCATAATTGATTTTCCTTGATACCTAACATAATGCATCAAAGGTTCCTTGAAGAACCAGAGGGGCAGGGTCCTTTGAGAATCATTACGAGGCGTCACTACAAGATGTTTTATTTTTCCATAAAAATGTGTTCTCTCAAGAAAGGCTAGAGAAGATATTGACCGTAAATAAGAGGATTGTTTACGAAGGAAAACTAATACGGATTCGCATTCATATACATGAGAATTATACAAGAACAAGAATAATCTTTGATTTTCCTTTGAGAAAATGGAAATGGATTTATTTGAAGTAATAAGGCTATTCCAATTATGATGCTCGTGTAGAAAACATCTCAATAAATGCAAAGAAGGAGCATCTCGTATCCGAGTGCGAAGAGTTTGAAGCAAGATTTCCAGATGGATTGGGTAGGGTATTAATATATCTGAAACATAATATAAATGTGATAATTTGTCCTCTAAAAAGGGAAATATTGAATGAATAGATCGTAAATTCTGATATTTTGCTATTCTTTCTCTTTCTAGGGAACATACTAATCGCACCGAGAATGGAATTTCCATAATTCCTGCAAAACCCTCTGGTATCGTTTGAGAATAAAAACTCCTGTTGGGCCCAACGAACCTAGAATCATTAACCGAAATGGTCAAATGATTCTGTTGATGCAGTCGAGTAATTAAGCGTTTCACAATTAGTGAACTAGATTTATTGTCATTATCATAACCTAAATTTTCCGTGGGTTCATAAAAAATCGAACTATTTAAACCATGATCATGAGCAAGTGCATAGATATACTCCCGAAAAAGAAGTGGATATAAGAAGCGCTGTTTCCGGTATCTATCTATTTCTAAATAGCCTTGCAATTCGTATTGCAATTTATCCATTTGTTTGCAATGAAACTTGAACCGCATGCGGGGGAGGATTTCTTGGGTTATTAAATAATAAATACATAGTGCGATATGGTCCTGACAAGGTATATCGTAAAAACTGATACCCTGGAGACAAGATGTCTAATCAACGCATCCTCTCTTTTTCCATCCAACTCGTTCGTGTTTGGGTATAGTTACAAGAGATTGTGTATTAGAAATCCTTTATTTTTGCAACCCGATCGCTCTTCTGACTTTGGAATGAGTTAATTTTATTTATCAGTACACCGTTTCTTATACACATTCGGTTACACTCCAGTAACTAATGGAGAACAGTGAATAGTTAGGATTAAAAAAAAGGAATCAATGATCCACTCGCAGGAGAGCCCTTTCCCGCATCAGGCACTAATATATTTTTAACGTCTAATTAGATCGGGTATTCGTTCGAATTAAGATAAGAACGGAAACTCGTTGCTTTTGGTTTTTCCTTATAATTGGAGCCATATAGCTCTATCCATTTATTCACTTGACCCAACTGTGAATGAATTTGGAACCGTTCTAGCTAAGAATCAAAAGGACATTTTTTACCGATCTGATATGACCAGATAAGAATGAAGTATTCTCAGAGTTATCCATTGATACGACATGCTGTTTTTTCCATTCATTCCCTTTCAGGATCAGTCGTGGTCTTACAAACTCTACCGATGGTATGGACGAATCCGCTTCATCCAAATGTGTAAAAGATCATAGCCGCACTTAAAAGCCGAGTACTCTACCGTTGAGTTAGCAACCCAGATAAGGATCTAATTACGATCGGAATAAAAATCAAGAGATTTGATTACCGGAACCAGTCAAGTCAAAACATTGAACTAACATAAGCATAAGAATAACAGCAAGTTTAGAAGAAACTATGATTATAAAAAATCTATAAATCTATATCTATACACTATACAATAAAGAAGAGCAGATTCACAGATAAGTATAGCTTTAGTAAATAAAAAAGACTTCCTGTGTCACAGACGATCCCTCAAACCAATCCTTTGAATGAAGTAAAAAACCAAACCTATGAAACCGCAAGAATAGATCGATTTATCTACGATCGAATTCTATTGTATTCTATTCGTTCGAGAGACCATTGTCAATACAAACGAAATATTGGGAAATCAAATAAAACAAAATACAATAAAGAAACTAAATATAAATAAGATAAGGCCTTGTGTTAGATTGGCACTACAAGAAATGAAAATGAAGTAAAGAAGAAGTAGGTAAAAAAGAATATCGTATTTATTCACTATCACTATGGGCCCCAAGATTGACCTCTTGTTTCTTGAAGGAGTCCCAAGGAAAACCATCTGATTAATGGTAATCCCCTAATTTCATGGATTTCAGTTATTACATATAATCCTTTTTCTATCCCTCTCATATTCATATAAATATAAAAAGACAAAGAAACTCTTTGTGATTCTTTGTCCTTACATTATCTCAAACCATATAGGAACAATAGTGAATAGGTATGAATATAGGCGGAGAAACAATTAAAGAAAACTATAACTAGCTATTATACCGGTACTGGCCATCTTTTGATTTCATTAATTTCATTTTGTTTGATGAACTCGAAGTTCCTTAAATACCTCTGCCTTTTTTGAAATATCATGAACAGTTCCCGTGGGTTGAGCTCCTTTTTCAAGGAAATATAGAATAGCAGGAACATTTAAATAAGTTTGATTCTTTATCGGGTCGTAAAAGCCTACTTTCCGAAGATCTCTTCCCTCTCTTCGGGATCTTACATCAATTGCAATGATTCGATAGGTGGCTCATTGGGATAGATGGATGGGCAATACCCCCCCCCCTGGAAACGTATAGGAAGTTTTCTCCTCATACGGCTCGAGAAAGAATGATTAAAATTTATGGATATAAATATAAAAAAATATCATTCGTCCTCATAACTCAAGTTGGGTAATTCTCAAAGGACTAAAAAAGAAATCCTTAAAAAATCCTTAAATAAATATTTATTGAGCGGTCTATAACCCCTTTTTTGTCTCGTCTGGAATATATTTCCATTTCTTACTTATTATGATCCATTGAGACAATCATTGAAAATGGTGTTTTCTTGTTTTGGAATCACTTATCCTTGAATCATTAGGTTTAGACATTACTTCGGTGATCTTTAATCTTCCGGAACGGCAGCAACATACCTTTTGGCTATTTCTTTACGTCGAAGAATCATACGAACGATTCAATTCCATTAATTCCCCTGTGATACACTTCTTTATCATCGAAATAGTCTCACCAATTACAGCAAACTTTTTTATTTAAAACGCGGTCCAATTTGACCTTTTCTATATCGAAGATAGACTTACGAAGTCGTTCCAAATTATTGATTGGCACTAACCCTAGATCCTGCCTCTGATAATCATTTATTCTCGAGCTCCATCATGTACTATTTTATTTACATTACAACCCAACATCGTGGAGTAATGGTGAAACAGAACAAAATATGTCGAGCCAAGAGCATCCTCATTGAGGATGATGGATGTCAAAATCCACAGCCGATCATGTCATTCAAGTCGCACGTTGCCTTCTACCACATCGTTTCAAACGAAGTTTTACCATAACAAACATTCCTATAATTCGGAATCGGTACGGGATTGATTCAATATGGAATTAAATCATGAATAGTCATTGATTGATCTTTTATTCTATTTTTTGATATTCTCCATGGACGCATACGCATATGTATATCTAACAAGTATCCAGTTTGCCCCCTAATTCTAGCGTATGAATCATTTATTTCACCATTTATAAGAAAGACGAATAAAAAAGAAGTTAGTTAACAACCTGATCATTTGTGACGATCAGTCATGAATGAAATGAGCCAATTCTTGCTCGAACGACTAAGCTAAACTAAAGATCCTTCATTGGATTTCCAATACCGGCAAAGAATGAGTTAGTAACTGATTAAGCCATTCCAATGAACCGGAAAAGGCCAAAGTGGTTTGATGATAAATGATAAATTAACTAATCTCAGACTTCATCGAGTATCAAGGATTCATTCAAAATGGTTTCACATAAAAAAATCTCGTACTTTGCCATCATTGCTATTGGTGGAAAGCAGTTCTTCCGTAAAGACTCAATTTGATCTCTGAATCAATCAGCAAGTCTGTGCAATCACAACGAATAACTGTAATTACGGATATCTCCTAGACGTCAATTTGCTCATTTTTATCATCATAATAACATTAAATCATTAAATTTAATTTTGCTTTTCCTTAAATCATCAACTGTCTAAACCAGATAAATGGGACGAGAAACCAAATCAAAAACTAATTTCATTTCTTTGTTCATGAGCATCAAACATAATAATAAATATAGTAAAAGTAAAAAAATGAATAAAAAAGACACAGTAAATAAAATACACAGTAAATAAAATAAGATAAAGTGAACGTCCTCGATTCATTCTTTCATCTGATTGAGAAAATCAGAATCAAAGCAGCATGATCTTTCGGTATCCATCGGGTTATGTTATATATACAGCTGTTACCGTGGGTAATCGTGGATATTTTAAGGCATCACAGAAATTTCTGACCGAAACCAAAGACTTTTTGTTGTTTGTTCTTACTGAAATAGAACAATAACAATACAAAAGGGAGGCATGCTTTTTTTCGGCATATTCTGCTTTTTGCTTCCAGAGTCGTTCGATAAAGTCAAGTAAATTAAATCCACGATTCTGCCTACCAATTGATTTACAATTCCATTATTCATCAGTTCATTAGAACCAGATGCAAATTGGGTACAATACAATGCATCTATTCCTATTGAACTTTATTGTTTGTTGATGAAATCGGGAATAGCCACAGATATTTCAATTGATACCTTCCATTGCTGATCAGCACATATCTAAAAAACATTTCATCTGGATTATGAATCATGCATACCCGGTCAACCAACAAAAGAATCTTCTTTTCTTATAAGCTGTATAAGCTACGTGCTATACCAGTACCAGACACGTATAAGTGCAAAACAAAATAGGTCCAGATCCGTTTTTTATTCCCATTTTTCATTTTAGTGCAGTCTTAGGAACTCGAATCCCGTTGATGGAATTGGTACCACGAACCCGAACCCCCATTAGAATCCAAATAAAATGAATTATAAATTGGAATAATTATTAAATGAGATACGATTACCATATCTGCTTTACCATTAATTAAAAGTTAGAAGATAGAAGAAGTTTCTTTCACATTGCGACTCAGAATGGATCATGCAGGAATAAGAATTTCCTGGATTTAAGCATAAAGTTTCTTTTGACTAACTAACTCCAATATGAACGGTACGGACATAGACTGAATAATCCAATTTTTAATTAAAAAAAAAAAAAAGATCTTCTCAATGGATCTATGTCTATGCTCCCCCCACGCCTATACCACAATCATGGATTTTTTATACGTGTGTCAGTCATTGAAAGTGAATTCTGTGTGTAGGAAACAGAATAGAAGGGTAAAGTCTAATTAAGAAAAGAATCATTCACATTAAAAACCAAACTAGAAATAAAAAACTAAACTAGAAATAAAGAATAGATTACGATTACATTGTATCCAACAGGAACCTCCTAAATAGAAATTTAGATGATTAAAGAGAACAAATAATATTTGTTATGTTAAGATGGAATTTATCTGGGACGGAAGGATTCGAACCTCCGAGTAACAGGACCAAAACCCGTTGCCTTACCGCTTGGCCACGCCCCATTTATGTTTCTATTCAAACACGAATATACATTAATATTGGTATCGGGTGTTCGTCAATTCCAGCCCAGTATCTATGGAAGAAAGAAGTTGTTGCTGAGATTCGACACGTGTAGATCCGGAATAAAACTAAATTCATTGATCATTACATATAATTAAATTAAGATAATTAAGATATTGTATGAAAGTATGATTCCGTATAATTCAATTTGACAATTGAAGGATCTTTGATTGGGGGAATTCAAAGAAAGAAGGACTTTTTGACCTACCCTCTTTCTTGATTTTTTCCCTTATATCAAATCAAGAAATAACTCAATAAAAATGATATTATTCTAAGAACAAAATATTTGTTATGCCTAATATCTTTAGTTTAATCTGTATCTGTCTTAATTCTGCCCTTCAGCCGAGTGGTTTTTTCTTCGCAAAATTGCCCGAGGCTTATGCTTTTTTGAACCCAATCGTGGATTTTATGCCGGTCATACCTGTGCTCTTTTTTCTCTTAGCCTTTGTGTGGCAAGCTGCTGTAAGTTTTCGATGAGATCCTTGATACTGTTCTAGAAAGATTCACGATTTATTCAAAAAAAAATATTTTACCAAGAAAGATGAGATAAGTAGTGCATTAAGACAAGAACCCTCGATTCAAACATTGAACATTCTTCGATAGACTCTGTGAATCCGGATCACCTCATTTCCTCATTCTGACCCTCCATCCATGGAGCGCATACGGTATTCTGATCCCCCGCAATGCAATATCAACAAATCGCATTGTAGGTATGACGAGATTATTTTGGTAACGAAGGAATCAGAACCTTATTTTATTACAATACAAATGAATTGAATTCCTGTTAATTCCTTTCTTTTCTAAAAAGAACTTCGTTTCTTGGTGTCAAAAAATGAGATGGTACAAAGGTAAAGGTTGAGAATCTATTCCCTTTTTCTCCCCCAACAGGTCTTGGAGATTTGTAATGCTTACTCTCAAACTGTTCGTTTATACGGTGGTGATATTCTTTGTTTCGCTCTTCATCTTCGGATTCCTGTCTAATGACCCAGGACGTAATCCTGGACGCGAAGAATAAAGAATAATAGATTTTTCTTTCCTTTTTGGTTTGGTTTCTAAATCCATCTTCTTAACTTCAAATTTTATCTATTCCATACATTTGATTTATCTAAATGAAATCATCAATCCAACCAAACCAAAGGGACTCGGGGTTTATAGAATTAGAATTTATAGAATTAGAAAGATAAATATAAAGTGAGCGTAGGAAACGGAGAGAGAGGGATTCGAACCCTCGGTACGAATAGCTCGTACAACAGATTAGCAATCTGCCGCTTTAGTCCACTCAGCCATCTCTCCAAATTGCAAAAAATGAATAATTCATATGTGACACGACGTGTGAAGTAAAGATTGAGATTTCTTTTTCTTTATTCTAGAAATATATATGAATTGTATAAGAAATCCTATTTATACAACCATTCAAAACAGGTATCTCTAAAGGAAAAAAAGATCCCTCTTTGATTTTATTTCGTTTCGTCCGAAAGGTTCTTTTTTTGTTCTCCCGGCCTGGCTAGGCACTG